TCCATCTCCAAGGAAAAACACTCTGATCTCCTATCAGAAAAATTCCCAATTCTCCTTTTGGTGCTTCGACTCTTACATAAAGTTCTTGCTTAGCCAATTCAAAAGTTGGAGAAGGTTTTTTACTAATAAATCGATAGTCAAAATCATTCCATTCAGGGTCTTTTATTCTACCAAAGCGTCGAATTTCTAAATTCTCATAGGGTCCCCCTGGAATTCCTTCCAGAGCCTGTTGGATAATTTTTATGGATTCTGTCATTTCACTGATTCGTACTAAATACCGAGCTAATGAATCCCCTTCTTTTTGCCATTGAATCTCCCAATCAAATTCGTCGTAAGACTCATAACGATCAATTTTACGAAGATCCCACTGTATTCCGGAAGCTCGTAGCATTGGGCCCGATAAACCCCAATTTAGTGCTTCTTCTGCGCGAATAATGCCTACGCCTTCAACTCGTTCTAAAAAAATAGGATTCCGCGTAATAAGCTTTTGATATTCAGCAACCGCGTTTAAAAAATAATCGCAAAAATCCAAACATTTATCTATCCAGCCATGAGGTAGATCAGCAGCTACTCCTCCGATACGAAAATAATTATGCATCATGCGCATACCGGTAGCAGCTTCGAACAAGTCATATATTAACTCTCGTTCTCGAAAAATATAGAAGAAAGGGGTCTGTGCCCCAATATCTGCCATAAAAGGGCCAAGCCATAACAAATGAGAAGCGATACGACTTAACTCCAACATAATAGCTCTGATATAGCTAGCCCTTTTAGGTACTTGAATATTGCCTAGCTGTTCGGGTCCATTTACGGTTATTGCTTCTGTGAACATAGTAGCTAAATAATCCCAACGTGTTACATAAGGCAAATATTGTATAATTGTTCGATTTTCCGCAATTTTCTCCATCCCTCTATGTAAATAACCCAATATTGGTTCACAATCAATAACATTTTCACCATCGAGAGTAACAATCAGTCGAAGAACACCATGCATTGATGGGTGGTGAGGGCCCATATTGACTATCATGAGGTCTTTTCTTGTAGTTGGTGCAATCATAAGTTTTTTCCCGAGTCGTTCTTCCATGCATTGCTGAAAGTAAAAAGAAGTTCATCAAAATTTAAACGACTAAGCTCAAATGGTATCACGCTTTAAATTAACGAGTTTTTATCTCTCGAATATTTAACTCACTAATTAATTCTTTATAGCGTCTTCTATTTTTTTTTGACAAATAGGCCAGCAGTCGTTGGCGTTTTCCCAAAATTTTCCGCAAACCTCTCTGGGATGAAGAGTCTTTTTTGTGCAATTCCAAATGTGAAGTAAGTCTTCTTATCTTAGTGGTAAAACTGAATACTTGAAATTCAACAGACCCTCTGTTTTCTTCGTTTTCTTTTTGAGAAATAACCGAAATGAATGAATTTGTTACCATAAAAAAATCCCCTTTCCCTTTTTACAGATATGGATTTTATTGATCAGTAATAATAATGCCATTAATTGGAATCTGGTATATACAATAATCTAATCCAAATTTCTTTATGAACTCCTAATTTTCTGAATTCAAATCAATTAATCCAATTTATAATTGGATTTAGATAGGGATAGAAAAAGATTGGTACATTTTCGCATCGAAGAATTTAGACCTAAAACAAAGAAGGTTCTGTTGATTCATTTCGAGATCTAATCGAGACATTATTCATTTCCTATTGGATATTAGAATGAAATGTGAGACAAGACATGTGATCTATGTATTTGTTTGCTTTGATATACCCTATTATATATATATATATAGGGTATAGAATATATAGAAAAAGTGTATTATCCACGAAATGTCAAAATTTCAATCGTGGATACAGATGTATTCTTAACATACTGAAACGACTGCCATTATTGGTATCAAACCAATAACGATTCATACAAGCTAAATCCTCTAATCGATAATTAGGCCAAAGAAAGAGCTTTAATTTCATTAATTGATTTTTCTCTCTATCAAAATGGTTACTGTCATGCGAAACTTGGCTGCTTACGTCCTTTGCATTCCAAAATACTTGATTTCTATCTTCACCATTTCTATTCTTTGAATTAAAACAACTTAGAATTTTCAACTTTCTACGACGTCTAAACGAGAAAATATTTTCAGGAACAAGCAAATCCAAATGATTTTTGTCTCTATTTTCAGTTATTCTTTGGTGTGATGAAATAGTTTCATCAAAATTCTTCTTAGAAACATATCTTTGTTCTTGATATTTTTGATTAGTTTGGTGCTTACTCTTATGAACCAATGAAATACCTATGGTTTGATACATAATAAATTGTGCATCGTTTTTTCCAAACAGACGAATGGGTTCTATAATCAATATTCCCTTTTTCATCAATTGGTTAAGAGTTAAATTCTTCTCAATCAGCATTATATCCAAACTCATTTCTCTATTTTGAATCGAGGGTATAGTAATTTGGGTTGGATCTATCAGTCTAAGCAGGAGACAATATACCTTGACATTATTGATCAGTCTTTGATTCAAAGTATCGTCCCATCTCAATTGAAAAAGCAAATAACGTTTCAGGAAGAAATCTAGTTCTGCTCTCGCGCTGCTTTTGTATTGTTTTTTCTTTTTCCCCTTTTTCATGTCTGATCTTGCATAATTTTCTTCACTATCTTTTTGTTGTGAGAGAACGGATCCAAGATTTCCTGGACTTGTGGGTTCTTTTTCTCCTTGATTTCGATGCTTTTTATTCGATGGTATCAAAAAACTTCCTTTTTGCTTTTGATTTATTTTTTTATTTTCACTACTATTTTCATTTTTATTCAAATTTGAAAGAAGTAATTTGCTTGGTATAAACCAAGGTTTGCTTTTATATGCTTTATAAAGTAACACAAATTCTGGGAAGAACCAAGGTTCCAAATTCGCTATGCGACACTTTAGCATTTTTTCATTCATTCCCATCCAATCAAAAAATACTTTGTCGGAGTTTGGTGGATTGATTTCTGGAATCATAAGGTAAAAAAGATCTTTTTTAGGAATTATTTGAGTATTTTGATTCCCATTGCTGACCCAGGCCTCAATATCGCCTTTTTGTTTAAGATCAAAATTGAGAATGTTCCAATCAAAATATTTTCTATCGACCGTTTTTTCCATATATAGAATATGGACCTTTCCTAGATAATTATCGATAGGGATGTTCCTCAGTATATTTTCTTTATGCGTGTTATAAGAAATCTCTTGCTTCTTACGTTCTTGAAACGGAGATCTATAAAAAAAGTATTCCGTTTTATTTTCATAATTAAGAAATTTATATGATAAAAGATCATATTTATAGTATTTTTGCAAATTCTCTTTTCTTTTTTGATTAGATAATGAATATACTTCAATTTGTTTTTGTTTTTTGAAATCAATTAATTGGTCTTTTTCATATGAATGCCTTTTGCTAAAATTTTCCTTTTTACGCTGATGAACTGTATTGCGCCATTTTTCTGGTATTAATCTATACCATCTGCTCTGAGATAAATTGTATTGATAATATCCTCTTAACCACTTTTTCCATTGATTCATTTCATAACTCGGAAGTTTCTTATCCCCTAATTTCGAATCAACCATTCCTTGTGTTTCAAAAGAATCCTTTATTTCAGGCGGGGGAATTCCTTGAGATTGAAGAACAGCTCTTAATTTATACGAGTTACTAACTTGGATTTGTGATAATTTGAAAAATACATATGCTTGTGACACGTAGGATAAGTCATAAAAAATAGGTGAATTTTTTTGACTATTACTAATATTATCAAGTGACTTTTTTATAGTCGAAATAAATGGAATTAGATTTTTCTTAATTTTATTAATTCTTTCTTGTTTTCTTTCATTATTGTAAAGGGATTTATCAATAATTTTTTTTGTTGATTCAAGAAAAAGTTCTGTATTCATTCTGGGAATATTAATGATACATAAAAATATATCTGTGTAGATTCTTTCAATGAAAAATTTCAAAAAAAGAGGTAATTTAGAGATTAATTGAGCATTTCTTTTTTTGAATATTTGCCATTTTTCGAATCTTTTAGCATTATAACTTGTTTTTTTAAGACTAATATTATTTATTCTTGGAGTTACTTTTTTTTTCTCTTTTATAATTCTTTCTATTTGATTTCGAATTGTACTTGTTCTAGTAGTCAAATCTTTGATTTTTTTTTCTGTTAATGAAGAATTTGTCCAATTCGTAGATGCAATTTTACTAAACGATTTGTGAATTAGCTGATTGCTTATTATAGAATCTTTTTCTTCTTTAATTTCACTTGATTCATATACTTCTCTTCCTGTTAATCGAAATAACAGAATTTTTGAAAGTTCTTTTATTATTTTTTTTATAAAAATAACACTTTCGATAACCCATTCTTTTGTTTCTTTTAAAACTTTTCGAAGTAATTTTCTTTTTCTTTTAAAAACTATTAGAACTCGAGAAGACTTCTTTTTAAATTTTCCAATTTTTTTTTCAATTTCCTTAAAAATGGGTTTCAAAAAGGAAGGTCCTTTTCGGGGCGAACCAAAAGGAAGTTCAGTTTCCATTCCCCAAACTGTTAAAAAACAAAAATCATCTTTTTCTTTTTTCTTTTTCATTAAACCTTTCTTAGATGATCGTAGTTTCGATTTGTGCCAAGGTTTCAGACGGAAAGGAAATAAGATTTTTATCTGAATACCGTCTGTCAACCAATTTTTCGGAAATTCTGTTTCGGATAATGGAACACCATTATAGGTACATTTAACATGCATCTCTCTATTCCATTCCTGTAAATCCTCAAACCATTCGGGAAATTGAAATAGGAACATGCGTCCACTATTTTTTGCAATTAGCAATGAAGGTAATACAATATATTTTCTAAAAATAGATTGAGTTAGTAACATGCAACCTCTTATTACTTGTGTAACTGGAATGGTATCCCAGGCCTCTGCTATCTGTATTCGCTCTTTCTCCGTTCTTTCCTTCGTCTCTTTTTCTTCTTCTCTTTTTCTTTCTTCTT